AGGAACAGGTTGTTCCAGCTCGATACCGTCAAGAATTCTTGACTATTGCGTGGGAACAGGTTCATCTTCGAAGTATCTTTTCCTTCCAATATTTTTCTATTGGGGCTTCTCTCATTCCTTTTATCGAGCACAATGATGCAAATCGAGCTTTAATGAGTTCTAATATGCAACGTCAAGCAGTCCCGCTTTCTCAGCCCGAGAAGTGCATTGTTGGAACTGGGTTGGAACGCCAAGTGGCTCTAGATTCAGGGGTTCTCACTATAGCCGAACATGAAGGAAAGATAATTTCTATCAATACCGATAAGATGATTTTATTAGGTAATGGGAATACTCTAAGCATTCCATTAATTATATATCAACGTTCCAACAAAAATACCTGTATGCATCAAAAACCCCGGATTCCGCAGGGGAAATGCGTTAAAAAGGGACAAATTTTAGCAGATGGTGCCGCTACAGTCGGTGGTGAACTAGCTTTGGGAAAAAACGTATTAGTAGCTTATATGCCGTGGGAAGGTTACAATTTTGAAGATGCGGTGCTCATTAATGAGCGTCTTGTATATGAAGATATTTATACCTCTTTTCATATACGCAAATATGAAATTCAGACTTATGTAACAAGTCAAGGTCCTGAAAAGATCACTAGTGAAATACCCCATTTAGAAGCTCATTTACTCCGCAATTTAGACAAAAATGGAATTGTGAGGCTGGGATCATGGGTCGAAACAGGTGATATTTTGGTAGGTAAATTAACGCCTCAGCTGGCAAAAGAATCTTCGTATGCCCCCGAAGATAGATTATTACGAGCTATACTTGGCATTCAAGTATCCACATCAAAGGAAACTTGTCTAAAACTATCTATAGGTGGTAGGGGTCGAGTTATTGATGTGAGGTGGATCCAAAAAAGGGGGGGCTCCAATTATAATCCAGAAACAATTCATGTATATATTTTACAGAAACGTGAAATCAAAGTAGGCGATAAAGTAGCTGGAAGACATGGAAATAAGGGTATCATTTCCAGAATCTTGCCTAGGCAAGATATGCCTTATTTGCAAGACGGAAGACCCGTTGATATGATCTTTAACCCATTAGGAGTACCTTCACGAATGAATGTAGGACAGCTATTTGAATGTTCGCTCGGATTAGCGGGGAGTCTGCTAAGTAGACATTATCGAATAGCACCTTTTGATGAGAGATATGAACAAGAGGCTTCGAGAAAACTAGTGTTTTCTGAATTATATGAAGCCAGTAAGCAAACAGCGAATCCATGGGTATTTGAACCTGAGTATCCTGGAAAAAGTCGAATATTTGATGGAAGAACGGGAGATCCTTTTGAATACCCTGTTATAATAGGAAACCCTTATATATTGAAATTAATTCATCAAGTTGATGATAAAATCCATGGGCGTTCTAGTGGACATTATGCACTTGTTACACAACAACCCCTTCGAGGAAGAGCCAAGCAAGGAGGACAGCGGGTAGGAGAAATGGAGGTTTGGGCTCTGGAAGGGTTTGGTGTTGCTCATATTTTACAAGAGATGCTTACTTATAAATCGGATCATATTAAAGCTCGTCAGGAAGTACTTGGTACTACGATCATTGGGGGAACAATATATAACCCCGAAGATGCTCCAGAATCTTTTCGACTGCTCGTTCGAGAACTACGATCTTTGGCTCTGGAACTGAATCATTTCCTTGTATCTGAGAAGAACTTCCAGATTAATAGGATGGAAGCTTAATCGGAATAAATTAAAATTTTTCTTCTATGATCGATCAGTATAAACATCAACAACTCCGAATTGGATCAGTTTCTCCTCAACAAATAAGTGCTTGGGCCACAAAAATCCTACCTAATGGAGAGATAATTGGAGAGGTGAAAAAACCTTATACTTTTCATTACAAAACCAATAAACCAGAAAAAGATGGATTATTTTGTGAAAGAATTTTTGGGCCTATAAAAAGTGGAATTTGTGCTTGTGGAAATTATCGAGTAATCGGAGATGACAAAGAAGACCCAAAATTTTGTGAACAATGTGGAGTCGAATTTGTTGATTCTCGAATACGAAGGTATCAAATGGGCTATATTAAATTGGCATGCCCGGTAACCCACGTGTGGTATTTGAAACGTCTTCCTAGTTATATCGCGAATTTTTTAGATAAACCCCTTAAAGAATTAGAGGGCCTAGTATACTGCGATGTGTGATTTGATCGAAATTTTGATTTTACAGATTCGGAATGAGAAACTGTCATCCCATTCAATCCAAAGGGGATGTCCTGGTTCTGACACGTCTCTTGGGAGGAGGGACATGAAGCTCAGAATTATGGGTGTATTCAATACTCCCAAATGAAAAGGGAATTGATCCATGGTCGATTTCGTGACAAAGAAATAGTAATTTCTAGTTGTACCTCGTAAAAAAAAAAAAAAGAAGTCTTTTTTTTCTGTTTTTGTGGAATTAACCATTCTTTCTTTTTCATTTAGAAAGAAATTATGTTCATGTAAACA